GAAGATATTGATCGTAAATAAGAAGACTGTTTACGAAGAAAAAGGAATATATATTCGCATTCATATACATAAAAATTATGTAGGAACCAAAAGAATCTTTTCTTTCTTTTTGAAAAGACGTAAATGGATTTTTTTGAAGTAATGAGACTATTCAAATTATGATATTTGTGGAAAATAAATCGCAATAAATGCAAAGAAGGAACATCTTTGATCCAGCATTGAAGGATTTGAACCAAGATTTCCAGATGGATGGGATAGGGTATTAGTAGATCCGACACATAATTTAAATGTGATAATTTATCCTCTAAAAAGGGAAATATTGAATGAATAGATCGTAAATTCTGAGATTTTGGTATTCTTTTTTCTTCAAGGGAGGATACTAATCGCGACGAGAATGAAATTTCCAGAATGACTCCAAAACCTTCTGATACCATTTGAGAATAAAAATGATAAGAAAAAGAATTCTTGTGCAGTGAAAATCCATTTTGGTTAGAATCATTCACCGAAGAAATCAAATATTTCTGTTGATACATTCGAGTAATTAAACGTTTCACAAGTACCAAACTAGATTTATTGTCATAACCGATAATTTCCACAGGTTCATAAAAAATCAAACTATTGAAGCTATGATAATGAGCAAGTGAGTAAATATACTCCTGAAGGAGTAGCGGATATAGGAAGTTTTGTTGCCAAAATCTCTCTTTTTTCAATCTCAATATCCTTGTAATTATGCTATTTAAATACATTTCTACTTTAACCAAAAAAGAGAGGCATTTCTTGTGTTATGAAATGATACATAGTGCAATATGGTCAGAACGGCGTATGTGTGTATGTTGTATATAGTCTCTTTTTTCTCTTATAGTAAAATACTATTTATAAGAAAATAGTAGAACTTCTAACTAGAAGAAATTAAAATAATAAAGAATAATAGAATAAGAATAGAATAAGAATATTATTCTTCTAATTATTCTAAAAGATAATTCTAATAATAGAGTCTAGTATTCTTATATACTATGCACTGTCTATACTTTTACTTTAATCTTTTTTCTATTTTAAAGAATCTAAAATAAGATAGACTTTTTTATAGACTTTTTCTACTTTTGAAACTTTTAGACTGTACTGTGATTAAAAATCATAAGAATAATCTAAGAAGTAAAAAATTATAGAATTATAGAAAAGATAGAAAAGTAAGAACAAATAAAGAATATATACCCCGGAGACAAAGAGCCCAATCTACAGATCTTTTTCTTTTCCCTTTCTATCTAATTTGACTAATTTGATTTTCTTTTACTTGTTAATATAACTAGTAATATAGGAATAATAATAAAAGAAAGAAAATAACAATAAGAAAAAAGGGTAAAAATCTTTTATTTTTGCAACCCAATCACTCTTTTGACTTTGGAAATAAGAATTTTTTATCACTATACTCTTTCTTCTACACATCCGTCTCCAATCCACAATAAAGAATAATTAGGATTAATAAAAAAAGAATAAATGGTCTCACAAGAGACCCTTTTCCCACATCAGGCACTAATCTATTTTTAACGTATAATTAGTAATTTGATCGGGTAATCATTCAAATTAAGAAGGGAAGCTCGTTGCTTTTTTGTCTTACTCAAATTGGAGCCATAAGGCTCTATCCATTTATTCACTAGACCCAAAAGACTTTACTGAACTTTAAAAATGTTCTAAAAAGAAAAATTCTTGTTCTATTTATATTATGAGTACTCAAATTTTTCTTTTTTTTTTTCTATTATTCTATTAATATTCTTTTTTTTTTTAGATTTTTAGATTCTTTTTACGACATGCTCTTTTTTCCATTCATTACCTTTCAGGATCAGTCGCGGTCTTATAAACTATACCAATAGTCTAGACGAATTTCTTCATCCAAATGTGTAAAAGATCATAGTCGCAATTAAAAGCCGAGTACTCTACCATTGAGTTAGCAACCCGGATCAATATGAAGTGTAGATATGATCGAAAGAAAAAAAAATTCAGTAAACTCATCCATTTTACTAAAATGAAGGAAAGAGCCAATAGGGAATGGAAATAGAAAGATCTATTTATATACGATCAAATTATATTTGTTTGATACGCCATTGTCAATATGAATTGACTTTTTAGAAAACAAAATTCAAGAAATTCTATGGAATTTTGTGTTGGATTAGCACAACATAAAGAATCAAACTTTGAGTGGAAAAAAAGAAGGAATAAGAAAAAGGTATAGATAGAAAAAGAGTGGCTTTCTTTAATCAAAAAAAGAAAGATACAATACAAATACAAGAAGAAAGATTACCCCCCTTGTTGGGGGGTTCCACAAAAATAAGAAAAAGAAGAATAAAATAAGTATGAATAAAACAAGAAAAAAAGAAACTTTGAATAAAGAATTAAACAAAGATAGGTACTCTTTATCCTATACTTTTTTCTTCATGATTCTTGTTTTTCTTTTCTTTTTTTATCAAAAGAAATTCGAAATTCTTTAAAGAATTCTGTCTTGCTTAAAATATCATAAACAGTTTCTGTGGGTTGAGCACCTTTTTCAAGGAAATATAAGATAGCAGGAACATTTGAATAAGTTTGATTCTTTATCGGATCATAAAAACCCACTTTTTGAAGATCTCTTCCTTCTCTTCGGGATCGAACATCAATTGCAACGATTCGATAGATGGCTCATTGGGATAGATGTAGATAAAAGATGCCCCCCTAGAAACGTATAGGAAGTTTTCTCCTCATACGGCTCAAGAAAAAATGATTCTAATTTCTAGAATTTCTATTTCTATCTATATAGATAGAAATAGAAAGAGAAATGGATCTATAAAGAATTATACTGAAATTTGAGACTTTTTTTTTCCTTCTTTACAGAAAAAGAAATTTCATTTAGACTCCTAACTCAAGTTGGGTATTTTGAAAAGAGTTCAAAAGGAAATCCTTAAAATTTCTTGAGCTGTCTCTAACCTCTTTTTTTGTCTATTTTCAGATCTATTTTTTTTTACTCATTCTGATCCAATTGTTGAGACAAGTTAAAAAAGTGTTTCCTTGTTCCGGAATTTGTTGTCTTTGCTTTGCGCTTTTTTAAATCATTAGGTTTAGACATTACTTCGGTGATCTTTACTCCTTTTCAAAAAGGCAGCAACATACCTTTTGTTTTTTGTTCTTTCTATGGAAAAGGGAAAAATCATTTTATTCCTTTGTGATACACTTTTGATCGAAACAGTTTGAAAATTTCGACAAATTTGGTTTTTTTTTTCATTTCAAACTTGTTCAATTTTGAACCTCTCCATTTATCTATAATTTAGATATTGATGATATATTTACAAAGTTGATCTAACTTATTGATTGTCATTAACCCTAGATTATTACCCCGATAAAAAAAATCAATTATTTTTGCTCGAGCTCCATCATATGCTATACCTTATATATACCATTAGTATCTTTATTTAGCAACCCAAGACAAATTCAATCAGGTTCCTAGCAGAACAAATAATGTCGAGACAAGAGCATCTTCATTCATATAGAAGATGGTGGATGTCAGAATCCGCAGCCAATCATGTCCTTCAAGTCGCACGTTGCTTTCTACCACATCGTTTCAAACGAAGTTTTACCATAACATCCCTCTAATTTTATTTGAATTTGGAACCATATGCAATTGATTCAATATGGAATCATGAATAGTCATTGGCTGAACCGATACATAAGAATCCGCATTTATAGACTTATAGATTAAGTCTATACCCGGAAAGGATTTCACTTAAAATTACCCCCATATTTTCTCATATGAATAATATCACATAAAAAAAAACAAATCAGTTTTAAGCAAACTTATTTACATCTTCAACAAATCTTTGAGGATTGTCCATCAGAAATTCCTTTTCTTAAAATAAAAAAGATTAGAAACCTAAAAAAATCCTTTGGCTTTACTTTCATTCAGATGAAAAAGAAATCCCCATGAATGGATAAAAGTTTTTATTTAACTAAATATTTCATTTAAAATTCAATTAGAGTCAATTAGAGAATAATAAGATAATCTGAAATAATAAGATATTCTTAATAAGAAAAATCTACAAATAGACAATATATATTCTTATGTAATAACAATATATATTCTTATGTAATAATTATGTATTTATGTATGAATATATTCTAATATAAATATATCCTAATATATTCATATTTTCTCATTTTTTCTTTATATTTATAAAATATGATTTTATGATTTGAATATTATGATTTACTTTTTTTTTTCTACCATCTCCAATTGAATCTGATTTTCATTTAATTTAAAACAGAGAGATAGTTTGAGAATAAAGTTTCTTTGTTTTCATTATTAGAAAGTATAAAAAGTCTCGTGTAAGGTAAGATCAAAGATAAAATCAGAATCCTCGGATTCTGATCTTTTCGCATCCATCTCCATCATAAAAAAAAAAACAAAGAATTGTTGAATTCAATTTTCAATTTCAATCGAGAAGAATTTTTCGTTTCTGATGCGAACGATCTGGGACGGAAGGATTCGAACCTCCGAGTAACGGGACCAAAACCCGTTGCCTTACCGCTTGGCCACGCCCCATTTATTTTTGGTCTAAGAAAAACTAAAATAAATATTTGTTATTCGTCAATAACCAACCTAAAGAAATATAGGACATGTTGCCGCTAGGATTCAACATAATAGATATAGAATCAAAAAGATTAATTGATCATTACTTAGAATTCAATTAAGATATTCTATGAAAATAGAATTCCTTGTATTCTTATTTGATTGGATAATGTAAGGAAGGATTCTTGATTGGAGAGAAGTCAAAGAAAAATAAGAATTTCTTTCTTTTATCTGCCTTTTTTATTTACAAATTTCCCTCAGAAAAACAACTCAATCCAATCTGATAATTTATTCTTCAATTTAAATTGAATCTTTAACTTTAAGAACAAGAAAAGAATATTTGTTATGCTTAATATCTTTTGTTTAATTTGTATCTGTCTTAATTCTACCCTTTATTCGAGTAGTTTTTTCTTCGCCAAATTGCCCGAGGCTTATGCCTTTTTCAATCCAATCATAGACGTTATGCCAATTATCCCTTTACTCTTTTTTCTCTTAGCCTTTGTTTGGCAAGCTGCTGTAAGTTTCCGATAAAAATTGAATCTCTAATCTCTATTCAATTCATAATTTTTTTGATAAAAAAAAAAAGATGAGATTTTATTCTGAAAATAAATAAGATCATAAATAAGATTCATATAAGTCTGGACATTAGGAACCCTCGATTCAAAAAGTCTGGTATTTTCTATTTTATATTGAAATTTAATTTTAATATTGAATAAGGGAAGGGTCGATGATCTTTATCTTTTCTTTAAAAAGCTAACCAGCTTATTTCTTTTGTTCTAACCTTTCCTTTATAAGATCCCATACCCCATAAAATTACTTAATTATAGATATGAATATGGCAATAAATTTTTGGTAACGAAAAAATACGAATCTTATTACATTAGAAAAAAAAAACTTCTTTTTTTTTTCATCTTTAGAGCGATAGTATGTGTCGTAAAATAGGTAATCTATTTCCTTAAAAAAAAATGATCTTATCTTATCTTGGAGATTTGTAATGCTTACTCTTAAACTATTCGTTTACACAGTAGTAATATTCTTTGTTTCTCTATTCATCTTCGGATTCTTATCTAACGATCCGGGGCGTAATCCTGGGCGTGAAGAATAAAAAGAATAAAAAAAGAGATGAGATTCATTTTTACTTTTTCCTTTCTTTTTTCATAGGTAAATGTATAAAGAAAAGAAATGGAATAGATGTTAGATAAAGATAAAAGATTCATAAAGAAAGAATAATCAAAAATTCTTCCAATTATAAAATCTCAAGTGATCGGGGGGGATCGGAGAGAGAGGGATTCGAACCCTCGATACGAATAATTCGTACAACGGATTAGCAATCCGACGCTTTAGTCCACTCAGCCATCTCTCCCCATTCCAAATTGGAAATTTATCATGTAATTTAACACATAAAGTCAAGATTGATAACAATTTTGATTTTACTTCAATGATTCAAAAAAGATTTCTCGAATAGAAAGAATACCTTACTTATTTGATTTTGTACAAAACAAAAACTTCATTTCCCCGGCCTGGTTAAGTATAAGTACTGGCCGGGCCAGTACTTCTTTTGTTCCGACAAATAAAAATTTTTATTGAAACGAGAATAATAATTTTCATTGCCATTCCTAATTCTTAGAAATTAGATAAGATTCTAATAGATAGATTATCTTAGAAATTATTGAAACAATTATCTATTATTTATATCTAACTATATCTAAATTAATAATTAATAGAATTAATATATTCTATTTTCATTTTCTATTTTAGATTATATATATTTCTTATATATTTTTTCTTATATATTTATTAATTCTATTTATTAATTTATTATTAATTTAATCTTAGAGATTTTCTTTCTATTCTCAGTATATTTAGTATATTATAGTAAATTAGAGTCTAAATTAGAATATTTCATCTTTATAGTAAAAAAGAGTAAAAGTGTTCTAGTACTCTTACTAGTACTAGTAAGAGTCTTTATAGTATATACTATATACTAATATAGTATTTATAGTATTATATAGTATTTATAGTATTAAGATTTTTTAGTATTAAGATTTTTCGTCTTTATTTTTTTTTTCTTTCTTAATACTTCTTTCTTATTAATATTAAGACTTATTAAGATGAATATAATACTGAACTTCAATTTTCATTTAGAATGAAATTTGTTTTCCATTAATGAATTTCCTAATTTTAGAAATTTTCTATTTAAGAATAAAAAAAGATATCTGATAAGAGAAAGAATATAAAAAAAAACACACACATATTTCTAAAATGATACTATAAATCATTTACTTGTTCAAAGCAAAGGACAAGCTTGAAAGTTTGAGGCCCAATTTACCCAAATTCAGAAAATCTAATGGTTCAAATGAAGAGAGGTTTCAAAAAATAAAATACTTATAACTTTAGTACACTATTGAAGTAAACTATTGAAATTTGACTAACCTTTTTGCTATTTACCTATTCTTTTTTTTTTCAAGTTTTCCCACGGTGGAACAAAATACGTGTTAATGCTGAAATTTTCATGATTCTGATGCTATCTTGACTACATCTAATTACTTTGTTGGACAAAAGGCCCATTTAGATCCAATAATAAATATGTAGCGGGTATAGTTTAGTGGTAAAAGTGTGATTCGTTCTATTAACAACTTCAATAGTTAAGGGGTCTTTCCTTTTTTTTTTCATATTTCATATTCCGATCAAAAACTTTATTTCTTAAAAAGATTTAAAACTTTATCCCTCAATAGCGCATTTGAGGAAAAAATATACATTATCACGATTTCTATCCAAAAGACAATCATAAATTTCATAAAAAAATTGTATTATGGAATCGAGAAGCATAATTTTTTTGATTGGTTCAATTCTTCCAATTAAATGAGTATGAATAAAAGATCTATGGATAATAGTACAAAACTTTCAAT